AGGGTCCCGTAATTTTTGTGTTTTACATAACAACATGTTGGAATTTTTAGTTTTTGATTTCTGATTTTTTTAATAAACATAAAAAATTTGGATGAAGATTTTTGGTTTTTGTAATTTGTACGAAAATTGAAAAAATTTTTTAATTTTTTAAAATTTATAAATTCTTGTTATTTTACTATTGATTTTTGGTTGCATAATATGTAAAAATTTATAAATTTTTAAAATTTAAAAAATCTAAAAAATTGTTTAATTTTTAAATTGGTTGAATGAAAATTTAATTGATTTATATAGAACAAGGTCGGACTAGTCCGGGGGGGTAGAAACTATTTAGGGATTGGGGAAGCACAAGATCGGGAATAGGAGGAGAGCAGGATACTGGAATAGAGAGGAGTAAAGAATACTTTACATAATATGGGACTATTTAACTATGGGGGGAGTACACTATAGGGAATGGGGGGATAGAATAAAGGAATAGATGGATATATAGCAGATAAAAAATAAAGGGGGGGGAACTGTGAGGCATTTGGAGCGACACGGGTAAGGAGCCAGAGAAGCGGAGAGCATAGATAGCAATGGACTATGTAAGGGACACTAGATGTAGGGGATAGAACAAGATGTTACAGACCATGTAAGGGGACACTATTGGTAGCTGGGGTATAGTATGTAGTACACATATGGAAATAATTTATAGCGGGAGCCGGGGTTGGATCACTACTGGAGGGGGACAGAGAATGGAGAGAGAGGGGGGGGAGAGCACGCGACCTTGTTCCGTCATTATTATGCTTATAATTTGATATAAGGTTGATTCTGTCTTTTTTAATTAGTTAATTGATAATATTAAATATAAGTATTTAGCGTGTTATTATTTATCTAAAAGATAATATATTTTATTTGTAGTTTTTAATTTTAAATATTTACATAGTTGTGGAATTAGTTAATTTATTTAGGACTGTTGAAAGTTGTGCCAGCAAACGCGGTTATACATCTAGTTCAAATTAATTTTTTTGGCTATTATTAATTTTTATTTTTTGGGGCTTGATTTTGTTTTATAAGGTGAAATTTTTAAGTCAGATTATATATCCCTGGTTTGAGATTATAAGAATTTTAGGAATTAAACTAGGATTAGATACCCTATTATTCTAAATGTAAATTTTTGGCCATAAAATTAATAGATAAGATCTTTAAATTAAAAGGATTTGGCGGTAATTTAGTCTTTTCAGAGGAACCTGTCCTGTAATCGATGATCCACGTTGGATTTAACTTTGATTATTTGTTTATATATCTCTGTCATTGAATGTTTTATTAGAAAATTTTCTTTAATTATTAATTTATTTAATGTCAGGTCAAGGTGTAGCTATATTAAAGGTTGAGATGGGTTACATTTAATGATATTTATTGGAATAGTATAATTGTATAATATATTATGAAATTGGATTTGAAAGTAATTATTATTATTTTATTATAATGATTTTAGCTCTAGATTATGCACACATCGCCCGTCGCTTTCATTTATAAGGTGAAATAAGTCGTAACAAAGTAATTTTACTGGAAAGTGAAGTTAGATTTATACAAGTTATATTTTAGGAATATTATTACTTACAATAATAATTGGATCGTGCAATTCGTTCTAACTTGATTAATTATGATATTGCTGTTATTTTTTCTTTATCTTATTTTTCTTAAAATAATATTTTTTTTAGTAATTTTTATTGAATTTATAATTTTAGCTATAGTTTATGTTACTGTGAAGGACTTTTTTTTATTATTTATAAGTTGACTTTTTTTGTTGTACCTTTTGTATCAGGGTTTATTAATTTTAAATTAATTATTATTAATTTTCCCGAAATTATAAGAGATATATTTAAATGATAGTTTACGTTTTATAGTAATTTTTAATTTATATATAGAGGTTATATGCTATTCAATTTTAAATATCTGGTTGTTTAATAAACTAATTTAATTAGGTCTATTGATTGGTTATTTTATAAATTTATTTTTTTTAATATCAATAGATAAAATTATAGGGGATAAGCTCTGTATTTGTTTTATAATCTAATTTTTTGTAAAGATTTTGTAGGCTTGACAACAGCCATCATTTATTTCGTTATAGTTAATTCTTAGTTAATTTTAATTTATTTAAGATTTAAGTTTTTATTAAACTTTTTATTTTAATTTTTTATTTTAAGTAATAATGATAGAATTAGTAGTTTTGAACATTTAAATATAAGAATTCGGCAAATTTAGTTCCCGCCTGTTTAACAAAAACATGTCTTATAGATTTTTAATTTTAAGTCTAATCTGCCCGGTGATTTATTAAACGGCCGCAGTATTCTGACTGTGCGAAGGTAGCATGATCATTTGTCTCTTAATTGGAGGCTTGTATGAATGATTGGACGAGGAACTGACTTTTTTTATTTAATTTTTATGAATTTGATTTTTGAGTCAAAAAGCTTAAATTTTTTTGCAAGACGAGAAGACCCTATAGAATTTTATTTTTAGCTAATTATTTATGATTTGGTTAATTAACAATAAATATTTTTTTAAAAATTTTGTTGGGGCGATATTGAAATTTAATTAACTTTCATTTATTATTTTTCATTGCTTAGTGTATTTTTTGATCCTTTATTATGGATTAATAGATTAAATTACCTTAGGGATAACAGCGTAATTTTTTCGGAGAGTTCTTATCGATGAATTAAGTTTGCGACCTCGATGTTGGATTAAAGTGAATTTTTGGTGCAGAAGCTAAAAAATTTGAGTCTGTTCGACTCTTAAATCTTTACATGATCTGAGTTCAGACCGGCGTGAGCCAGGTTGGTTTCTATCTGCAATCATTTATTATATTTTAGTACGAGAGGACCAAATATAAGTAATATTTATTATATTTTGATTATTATTAACTATTTTGGCAGAATTAAGTGCGATAAATTTAGAATTTATAAATGTAATTTTTATTACAAGTAGTAATTTTTTTGATTAATTATCTAGTAATAATTATTTTTATATTAGTGGCTGTTGCTTTTGTTACTTTACTTGAACGTAAGGTTTTAGGTTATATTCAGTTACGTAAAGGTCCTAATAAGGTTGGTATAATAGGGTTATTACAGCCTTTTTCTGATGGAATTAAGTTATTTTTTAAGGAACAGACTTATCCTTATATATCTAATTTTTTTATTTATTATTTGTCACCTATTTTTATATTGTTACTATCTTTTTCTCTTTGGGTGTTGTTCCCTTATGTTATTAATGTTTATAGATTTAATTTCGGTTTTTTATTTTTTTTATGTTGCACGGGTATAGGAGTTTATGGGGTTATATTATCAGGTTGATCTTCTAATTCTAAGTATGCTTTATTAGGTAGATTACGTTCTTTGGCTCAAACAATTTCTTATGAAGTTAGAATAGCTATAATTATTCTTTGTTTCGTTATTTTTGTTTTTGGTTTTAATTTTATTAATTTTATAATTTATCAATCAGGTGTTTGGTTTTTATTTTTTTCTTTTCCTCTTTTTTTTTGTTGATTATCCTCTTGTTTGGCTGAGACTAATCGTGCTCCCTTTGATTTTGCTGAAGGTGAGAGTGAATTGGTTAGAGGATTTAATGTTGAGTATAGAAGCGGGGGTTTTGCATTTATTTTTTTGTCAGAGTATATAAATATTATTTTCATGAGTCTTTTAACTTGTATTATGTTTTTGGGTTGTGATTTATTGTCTTTTACATTTTATTTTAGGGTAACTTTTATTATTTTTTGATTTATTTGGGTTCGAGGTACTTTGCCTCGTTTTCGTTATGATAAATTAATATATTTGACTTGAAAAGGGTTTTTGCCTGTTTCTCTGAATTATTTTTTGTTCTTTTGTTTATTTTTATGTTTAATGTTACTTGTAATGTAGTTCATTAAATTAAGTGGTAAGTTAATGATGGAATTTAACCATCTTTTTTTACTTTCAAAGTAAATACTTATCTAAAGTTTATTAACTATCTAGTTATTTTGTCTCATAATTTAAATACAATAGGGTTAATTACAAAGTATATGAAATAGATTACTGTAAGTATTTGTCCTGTTGTAATAAAAGGTTCTTCAGCTGGTCGTGCTCCAATTCATGTAAGTAAGACTATTGTGGTTACGAATGATCAGAATAATAATTTATTTGCTGGATAGAATGCTATTCTTTGGAATTTTCTTTTATTAGTTAGAGGTAAGATTACAATAATGGCGATTGATAGGATTATTGCTATCACACCTCCTAGTTTATTTGGGATTGATCGTAAAATTGCATATGCAAATAGGAAATACCACTCTGGTTGAATATGCACAGGTGTTACTATAGGATTTGCTGGAATATAGTTTTCTGGATCCCCTAATAGTCGTGGTTCTAGTAAAATTAATAATGAGAACAGTGTTAGGGTAAATATTATTCCTATTAAGTCTTTAATTGAGAAGTATGGATGGAAGGGTACTATATCATATTTTGATCTTACTCCTAAAGGATTATTTCTTCCTGTTTGGTGTAAAAATAATAAATGGATTATTACTATAGCGGCAATGATAAATGGTAATAGAAAATGAAGTGTAAAGAATCGTGTTAATGTTGCATTATTAACTCTGAAACCCCCTCATAATCATTTTACGATATCATTTCCTAGATAAGGGATAGCTGACAGTAAGTTTGTAATGACTGTTGCTCCTCATAGTGATATTTGTCCTCATGGTAAAACATAACCTAGAAATGCAGTTGCTATAACTAAGAATAGTAAAATGATACCTACATTTCATGTTATTATTAATTTATAAGACCCGTAATATATTCCTCGCCCTACATGTAGGTATAAACAGATAAAGAATAATGAAGCCCCATTTGCATGTGTATTTCGGATTAATCAACCATTATTAACATCTCGACAGATGTGAATTACACTATCAAATGCTAGTTCAACATTTGCAGTATAGTGTATAGCTAAAAAAATTCCTGAGATAATTTGAATTATTAAACATATTCCTAATAATGATCCAAAATTTCATCATAATGAAATGTTTGATGGAGATGGTAAGTCAATTAATGATCTATTAATAATTTTAAATAGAGGATGAGTTTTTCGTAATGGTTTGTTCATTATTTTTTTTGTATACGTAAAGGTCCTTCTGAAATATTAACAATTATAGATACTGTGATTATGCTGAAGAATAAGTATAATACTATTATAATAGTTATTATTTTTGTTTTTGAGTTAAATAGTCTAATTAATATTAGGCTTTCTGTTGATTCTATATTATTAATTGAGTTATTATTATTATTAATATAAAAGTAGTAAATTGATGCACATATTATTAATAGTCTTACTAATACTATTAATTTTATTGATATATGGAATTTTTCGTTTGAGGCTACTCTTGCTATATAAATAAAAAGTACTAATATTCCTCTTAATATTGAGATTAAAATAATATAGGAAAATCAAAATGACCCCAACATTAATCCTGTAATAATTGAGATAATTACAGTTTGAATAATAATGGTAATTCCTATTCTAATTGGGTGTGATAATCAAATAAAGACTCTTGACACTGCTATTAATAAGAAAATTAGTATTGTTATTTCAGTAAATAGTTTAATTTAAAATATTAATTTTGGGGATTAAAGTTGAGAATTTCTCTTTACTGAAGTTTTAAAGGTCAATCCTATCTATGATTTACAAGATCATTATTTTATTTAAACTATTAAAACTTATTAATTTAATTAATTTTTCTCTTATTTTTATATTTATTAGAGGTGTTTTGGTTTTTTCTTTTAGTCATAAACATTTACTTTTGGCTTTATTTAGTTTAGAGTATTTGGTTTTGGTGTTATTCTTGTCTTTGTTTATATTTCTTATGAATTTAGGGTTTGAATTATATTTTATTTCTATCTTTTTAGTTTTTACTGTTTGTGAAGGTGCTTTAGGTTTAGGTGTTTTGGTTAATATAATTCGTAGACATGGTAATGATTTATTGTCTAGATTATCTGTTTTATCATGATAAAGTTATTTTTAATTATTTTTTTTTTGATTCCTTTGGTTTTTAATTGATGATTATTGACATCCTGTTTAATTTTCTTATCTTTTTTTATATTATTTTTTCCTGTTTCTAATTACTTTATGAGTATTAGATATGGATTTGGTATAGATTTAGTTTCTTTTTGTATATTACTTTTAACTGTATGGATTGTTTATTTAATATTAATAGCTAGAACTAATATTAAGTTTAATAATAATTTTAATTTGGAGTTTCTTGTTACGGTTATGATGTTGCTGTTAATTTTATTTCTTACTTTTTCTACCATGAATTTATTTATGTTTTATTTATACTTTGAGTCTAGAATAATTCCTACTTTATTTTTAATTTTTGGCTGAGGCTATCAACCTGAGCGTTTTAAGGCTGGTTTGTATTTATTATTTTATACTTTATTTGCTTCTTTTCCTTTGCTTATTTCTATTTTTTATATTTTTTTTTCTTGTAACACTTTATTTTATTATTTAATTTTAGTTGATATAAATTTTTATTTGTATATATCTTTAATTTTTGCTTTTTTGGTAAAGATACCTATGGCTTTTGTTCATTTTTGATTACCTAAAGCTCATGTAGAAGCTCCTGTTTCTGGTAGAATAATTTTGGCTGGTGTTCTTTTGAAGTTAGGGGGTTACGGTTTATATCGTGTTTTTATTTTTATAAATATATTTTGTTATAATTATATTTGAGTGGTTATTAGATTATTTGGTTCATTTATAATCGGGTTTTTATGCCTTAGACAGGTTGATATTAAGTCTATAATTGCTTATTCTTCTGTTTCTCATATAGGACTGGTAATTGGTGGTATTATAACTGGTAATTATTATGGTCTTGTTGGTTCTTTAATTTTAATAATTGGCCATGGTTTATGTTCCTCTGGTTTATTTGCATTAGCTAATATAATATATGAACGTAGCCATAGTCGTAGCTTATTTATTAATAAGGGTTTTATAACTTTTATGCCTACTATATCTATATTTTGGTTTTTATTTTCTATTAATAATATGGCTAGACCCCCTTCTTTAAATTTGTTTGGTGAAATTTTGTTGATTAATAGAATCTTAAGATGAAGTCCCTTAACTAGAATTTTTTTAGCTTTTTCTTCTTTTTTAACTTGTTGTTATAGAATTTACATGTACTCAATTACTCAACATGGTGTTATATTTAGAGGTTTAAAAGGTGAATCAGAAGGTTATTTGCGTGAATACTATCTTTTATTGATACATTGATTCCCTTTAAACTTTTTGTTTTTGAAAATAGATATCTTTACTTATTGAATTTATCTAAATAGTTTAATTAGAATAATAATTTGTGGTGTTATAGGTACATTAATGTTTTAGATCAATGAATACTTTAAGTTTATATAAATATTGATTTTTAATTATTTTTTTCTTTGGGGTTTTATTTTTTTGTTTAGGACTTTATTTCTTATCTTGAGATTATTTTGTTTTTATGGACTGAGAGATTTTAACTTTAAATTCTTGTTGTATTTCTATAATTTTACTTCTTGATTGAATTTCTTTATTATTTATGGGCAGAGTTATATTTATTTCTAGAATAGTTATTTATTATAGCGATGATTATATAATAAATGATGATAATAAGGTTCGTTTTTTAATTTTAGTGCTTTTATTTGTTTTGAGAATAATATTTATAATTATTAGACCTAACATGATTAGAATTTTGTTGGGTTGAGATGGTCTTGGATTAGTATCTTACTGTTTAGTTATTTATTTCCAGAATTATAAATCTTATAATGCCGGTATATTAACTATTTTAACCAATCGTATTGGGGATGTGGCTATTTTATTAAGAATTGCTTTAATATTTAATAATGGTAGTTGACACTTTTTATATTATAATTACTATTTTACTTTAACGGGTTATTTTTCTTGTTTTCTAGTTATTTTAGCTGCTTTCACTAAGAGAGCTCAAATCCCTTTTTCTTCTTGGTTACCTGCTGCAATGGCTGCCCCAACCCCTGTTTCTGCTTTAGTTCATTCTTCTACTTTGGTTACTGCAGGTGTTTACTTATTAATTCGTTTTAGCCCTTTATTATTTCAATTTGATACTTCTTTTTTTTTGTTGCTTAGAATATTGACTATGTTTATATCTGGTCTTGGTGCTAATTTTGAATATGATTTGAAGAAGATTATTGCTCTTTCTACTTTAAGTCAGTTAGGTTTAATAATAAGAATTTTATTAATAGGTTATCCTGTTATTGCCTTTTTTCATTTATTAGCTCATGCTTTTTTTAAGGCATTATTATTTTTATGTGCAGGTTTGATTATTCATTGTATAAATGATTCACAGGATATTCGTCATATAGGTTTGTTAATTAATCATTTACCATATACTAGAACTTGTTTTGGCATTGCTAATTTAAGTTTATGTGGTTTACCTTTTTTATCTGGTTTTTATAGAAAGGATATATCATTAGAGTTTATGAGAATAACTTATTTTAATTTATTTATTTATATTTTATTTTATTTATCTGTAGGTTTAACTGTTTCTTATAGAATACGTTTAGTTTATTATTGTATAACTAGTTATGTTGGTTTATTTTCTTGTTGTTCTTATAATGAAAGCTTTACAATAATGCGTTCAATAATTTTTTTAGTATTTATGGGTATTTGTGGCGGTAGTGTGCTGTCTTGGTTAATCTTTCCTTATCCTGATGTCTTGTTAATACCTTTGGAATGCAAGTTGTTGCCCCTTTTTATGGTTTTTCTGGGGGGTTGATTAGGGTATGAAATGTCTTTTATATATCTATTTGAGTCTATCTTTGGCCTGGAAAATAATCTTTTAACTATCTTTTTAGGATCTATATGATTTATACCTAATTTTAGAACTTATATAATTTATTCTAAAAGTTTAAATATATCTAATTATTATTCAGATTTTATGGATATAGGGTGAGGGGAACATGTTATTTCTAATAGAATAGGTTATTACTTATTGTTTATGTCAAAAATTAATTTATTTTATCAGAACAATAATTTGAAGTTGTTTTTTTCTGCTTTTGTTTTGATAGGTTTCTTGTTTATTCTCGTTTACTTGGGTAGCTTAAATTTAAAGCTTAATATTGAAGCTATTAAGATAAGATTACTCTTCTCAGGTATATTTATAGAATAAAAATTCATTTATTCATTGAAAATGAATAGTTTTAAGTTAAACTATATAAATAAGAGAAAAACGGATTTTAACCGCTTTAAAAGATAGTTAGCAGCTTCTTTTAGATAACTTCATTCTCTTTTAATTGGATTTATATAATCAATGATTTCATTAACAATGAAAAGCCTCTATTTTGGCTTCAATTAATAAGTAAGGAGATAATCTCTAATTTTAGGTCGAAACTAAATGTAAATTTTACTTCATTACTTTGAGGTAGACTTATTAGTATCTCTTAATTGCAAATTAAGTGTTAAAATTTAACTACAACCCCATTTATTCTGCTCATTCTAGTATATTATTTTTTCATTCATAATATAAGCCAATAATTAAGACTATAATAAAAATTGTTATTGTTATTGCTCATGATATAATATTTCTTGATTTTAGTGTAATAATTATTGGTAAGATAATAGTGATTTCAATATCAAAAATTAAGAATAGGATAGCAATTAAGAAGAATTGAAGAGAAAAAGGTAACCGGGCTCTTTTTTTTGGGTCAAAACCGCATTCGAATGGTGATATTTTTTCTCGGTCATTAATTGATTTTTTTGAGATGATTGAACATACTATTATTAGTATTAATGAAACAATAGATGCTACTATCACAGAAACAGTTACTTTAATAATTACTTTTTCTTAAAACAAGATCTTTTGATTGGAAGTCAAATATAATATTTATACTAAAAAAGTTATCTACCTCATCAGTAAATTGAAATATAAAGGAAAAGTCATACTACATCAACAAAATGTCAATACCATGCTGCTGCCTCAAATCCAAAATGATGTGTTTTGGAAAAATGGCATTTTAAATGACGTAGTAAACATACTATTAGAAATGTTGTACCAATAATTACATGGATTCCATGAAATCCTGTTGATATAAAAAAAGTTGATCCATAAACTGAATCTCTAATGCAAAATGGTGCTTCTATATATTCATATGCTTGAAGGGCGGTGAAGTATAAACCTAATGTTACTGTTATAATTAATGCCTTTAGTGTTTGATCATGTATACCATTTATTAATCTGTGGTGGGCTCATGTAACTGTAATTCCTGAGCATAATAAAATTATTGTATTTAGTAAAGGAATTTCTATTGGGTTAAATGTTTTAATTCCTTTCGGTGGTCAAGTTATTCCAAGTTCAATTGTAGGGGCTAATCTTCTATGGAAAAATGCTCAGAAGAAAGAAATAAAGAAAAATACTTCAGAAATAATGAATAGAATTATTCCTAATTTTAAACCTTCTGTTACTTTAATAGTATGCTTACCTTGAAATGTGGCTTCTCGTACAATATCACGTCATCATTGAAATATAGTTAGTAGTAGAATTAGAACTCCTAGATAAAATAAGTATATTTCGTTTTTGTGAAATCATAAAACTATTCCTGATGTCACTGTTATCGCACCAATTGAGCCTGTTAATGGTCAAGGTCTTGGATCTACAAGATGATAGGGGTGATTACTATGAATCTTCATTATATAACTTCTCTAGAATATAAAGTTCTTAAAATTGAGAATACATACGCTTGAATCAAAGATACTGCTGATTCAAATAATATTAACCCAATTTGAACTATTAAGATTATAGGGATAATAATTCTTTGTGCATTAACGGAGTTATTACCCAATAATCTTATTAGTAGATGCCCTGCAATTATATTAGCTGTTAAGCGTACGGCTAATGATCCTGGTCGAATTAAATTGCTAATTGTTTCAATTATTACTATAAAAGGTATTAAAATAGCAGGGGTACCAGCCGGGATTAGATGAGCAAATATATGATTTGTGTGATTATATCATCCAAAAATTATAAATGAAAGTCATAGTGGTAATGCTATTGTTAATGTAAATACTAAATGACTAGATCTTGTGAAAATGTAAGGTAATAATCCTATAATATTATTAATTAGGATGAATATAAATAATGAAATTATAATTAGTGTTATTCCTTTTCTATTAGGTCCTATAAGTATTTTAAATTCTTCATTTAATTTTATAGTGATTGTATTAAACAAAGAATTTAAGCGATTTGGTAGTATTCAGTATGATAAAGGAATTAAAATGAAACATGAGATTGTTCTTACCCAATTTATTGATAAGTATCTTGAAGTTGCGGGGTCAAATGTTGAGAATAAGTTAGTTATCATTTTCACTTAAATTGATTAATCTTGATTATTTCGATTGATTTTTGTTTAGGTAATATTTTTTTGTTATAGAAAATGATTGTATTTATTAATATAAATCTTATAATAAATATCAAGAATAGAATTTCTCATCATAACGGGGATATTTGAGGGATTAAGAAATATCTTTAGATATCTTTGGCTTGACAAGTCAATGTTTTAATAAACTAATTTCTTCCATTAAGAGTATTTGTTAATATACTATAAATTGGTTTAAGAGACCAATGCTTAACATTTTCAGCCACTTAATGAGTTAGAATGTAATCACTTTATAAAGTTATTTGCAGGAACACTTTCAATTACAATAGGTATGAAGCTATGATTTGCTCCACAGATTTCTGAACATTGTCCGTATAACAAACCTGGTCGGTTAATTTTAAATCTTCCTTGGTTTAATCGTCCTGGGACAGCATCAATTTTAATTCCTAGGGCTGGTACTGCTCATGAATGTAAAACATCAGCTGCTGTTACTAATACTCGGATTTGTGTATTTATTGGTAATACAACTCGGTTATCTACATCTAATAATCGAAATTCATTATTTGATAGTTCATTTGTTGGCTTTATGTAAGAGTCAAATTCTACATTATTAAAGTCTGAGTATTCGTAACTTCAATATCATTGATGCCCAATTGATTTAAATGTTAATATGGGATTATTAACTTCATCAATTAGATAAAGTAGATGAAGAGAAGGTAAGGCAATAAAAATTAATGTTACTGCTGGTAATGTTGTTCAGATAAATTCAATAGTTTGACCTTCAAGTAGATTTCGGTTAATAAGTTTATTTGATGTTAGTCTAATTATAATATAAGCTACTATAACTGTAATTATAAGTAAAATTATTAGGGCGTGATCATGAAATATAATTAATTGTTCTATTAAAGGAGAAGCTGCATCTTGTAATCCTAAATTTCCTCATGTTGCAATTTCTAATGAAAGATTAAATCTTTATATATGAAGCTTAAATTCATTGCACTATTCTGCCACATTAGAAAGAAGTTAATATAGGTAATTCAGCATAGGAATGCTCTGCTGGGGGTGTTTGTTGTAATCATTCAATTCTGGATGTTATATTATTTCTAAAGATAATTGCTCGTTTTGAAATAATTCTTTCTCAAATGATTATAATAAATATAATAATTCTGATTATAGATATTGTTGATCCAATTGATGAAACAATATTTCATGATGTATAACAGTCTGGGTAATCGGAGTAACGTCGAGGTATACCTCTTAATCCTAAAAAGTGTTGCGGAAAGAAAGTTAAATTTACACCAATAAATATTGTAAAGAATTGAATTTTTAATCATTTTGTTTTTATTGTTAATCCTGTAAATAATGGAAATCATTGAATAAATCTTCCTATAATAGCGAATACTGCTCCTATGGATAATACATAATGGAAATGCGCAACTACATAATAAGTATCATGTAGTACAATATCAATTGAAGAATTAGCCAGTACAACACCTGTTAAACCTCCAATTGTAAATAGGAATACAAACCCTAATGCCCATAATGTAGAAGGTCTATAATTTATATTTATTCCATGTAATGTTGCTAGTCAACTGAAAATTTTAATCCCTGTTGGTACGGCAATAATCATAGTTGCTGAAGTAAAATAAGCTCGTGTATCTACATCCATTCCTACTGTAAATATATGATGAGCTCATACAATAAACCCTAGTAAGCCAATTGCTATTATTGCGTAAATTATTCCTAAAGTCCCAAATGCCTCAATTTTTCCTCTTTCTTGACTAATAATATGAGAGATCAAACCAAATCCTGGTAAAATCAAAATATATACTTCAGGGTGGCCAAAGAATCAGAATAGATGTTGATAAAGAATTGGGTCTCCTCCTCCGGTAGGGTCAAAGAATGTAGTATTAAAGTTTCGGTCAGTTAATAGTATAGTAATTGCTCCTGCTAGAACAGGGAGTGATAATAATAGAAGAAGTGCTGTAATTCCTACAGACCAAACAAATAACGGCGTACGCTCGGGGGTTATACCAACTGGTCGTATATTAATAATAGTAGAGATAAAGTTAACTGCTCCTAAAATTGAAGATACTCCCGCTAAATGTAATGAGAAAATTGCTAAATCAACTGATGCTCCTCTATGTGATAAGTTTCTTGATAGAGGAGGGTAAACTGTTCAGCCAGTCCCGGCCCCTTTTTCCACTATGCTACTAGTTAATAAAAGAGTTAATGAAGGAGGGAGTAACCAAAATCTTATATTATTTATGCGTGGAAATGCTATATCAGGTGCTCCAATTATTAATGGTACAAGTCAATTTCCGAATCCTCCAATTATAATAGGTATAACTATAAAGAAAATTATAATGAATGCATGAGCTGTAACAATGACATTATAAATTTGGTCATCTCCAATAAATGATCCTGGTTGACCGAGTTCAATTCGGATAATTCATCTTATAGATGAACCAACCATTCCTGCTCATATACCGAAAATAAAATATAAGGTTCCAATATCTTTATGATTAGTAGAAAACAATCATTTGTTCAATTGATAAGGTGGCTGAATTTTAGGCTATAAATTGTAAATTTATATATGGTATGATAACCTCTTATCAGGCTTTATAGTTTAATTAAAATATAAGATTGCAAGTCTTGGGATACATGTTGTTAAAGCTTATAATTGTTTATATTTTTAACTTTGAAGGTTAATAGTTTCTTTAACTTAAAGCTTTAAATAAAGCTTATTATTAAAAAAGCTGGTATAAGTAAGTTAATTCTAAAAAATCTATAAGTTAATATTATGTTACTTTTATACTTGAATACAAATTTGTTTATAGTTGAGTAAAATAAAATGTAACTAGTTATAATTCGTATATAATAGAATAGTGTGATTAATGAGAAAAGTAATATCAATACTATTAATAAATATAATTCTGAATTAATTATTCTTTGGATTACTATTCATTTAGGTAAAAATCCTAAAAAGGGAGGTAACCCTCCAATTCTTAGGAACAATGTAATACATGTAAATTTTTCTGCCATTGAATGTGAACTTGAGACTATTTGGTTAATAAAATATGTATTTTTTATATACAGTATAATGCATACCATAGTAATTAATACTGAATAAATGACTAAATATTTGTATCATGAGTTATTTATTGATATAAAAATTATTATCCAGCTTAAATGATTAATTGATGAATAGGCAAGAATTTTTCGTAATGAGGTTTGATTTAAACCTCCAATCCCCCCTACAGCTGCTGACAGCAATGCAACCATATATAAAAATCAATTATTTGGTAAAATATTATTTATAATAGTTAATGGTGCAATTTTTTGTCAAGTTATTAGTACTGCACATTCTAGTCAATTTAAATTAGCTATTATTTCTGGTAATCACAGGTGGAAAGGGGCAGCCCCTGTTTTGATTATAATGCTAATTATTAATAAAATTTTAGTTAATTCATTAATATCGTTAGGTAATATAAATAAAAGTCTATCTATTATAATAGAAAATAATAATACAATTCTTCCAATACTTTGGGTTAGGAAATAAATTATTATAGCTTTTGAGGATTTTTTGTTTTTATTTTTTGAAATGAAAGGGATAAATGATATTAAATTTATTTCTAATCCTATTCATATTCCCAATCAATTTCTAGATCTCAAAGTAATTAAAGATCTTATGATAATTATTAAGCTGAAAAGAATTTTTCTTGAGTTAATATTCATATAAAAAGAAGAAGATTTTACTTCTATAAACAGGGTATGAACCTGGTAGCTTAATTAGCTTATCTTTTTATGTATTGGTGTAAGATGCACTAAGAATTTTGGATTCTTAAGTTATAGTTTAATTCTATAATATATAATAAAGGCAATTTAATTGCATGATCTATCCTATCAAGATAGCCCTTTATTCAGGCACTTTATTATCCCCATCTTTTTTTTTGTTTTACAAAGATGGGGATATGCTATCTTACTAAGATAAAAATTATTTATACGGAGCTAATAATTTATTTGGGCTATTATGCTATTAATTTTATTTTTTATTATTTGTATGAGATTATTTTGTTCTTTTATTTTTATTTTAGGTGATTTTGGTTTATTATATAATTAATTTGATTTTTAATTTATGTGTTTTTAAAAGGGGTAGTAAATTTAATTTTTGATATAAACTTTTTGGCGTAGTGGCCTGAAACT